ATAGTAACCATGAATCATTTTCAAGAGAAATCGCCTATTTCTTAAATAGAATTAATGAATTTGGCGGAAAATCAAGATCAAGTTTCAATTTTAAGGGACTCTCTTTTTTCAAAAAGCACAACCAAGAAAAAATGGTTTTCAAAAATCAAATAAAATTTTTCCAATTGTTATTTGATACAGTTATAGCGAATCCAAAAAAGAAAACAAGTAGAAAAAATTCTACTGGACTAAAAGAAATAAGTAAACAAGTTCCTCAATGGTCATACAAATTAATTGACGATTTGGAACAACAAGAGGGCAGGGATGATGAAGAAAACCTAGCGGAAGATCATGAAATCCGTTCACGAAAAGCCAAACTTCTAATGATTTTTAGTGATAATATAATGATTTTTAATGATAATCAACAAAATAATGATACTTACAATAATACCAAGGATACAAGGAATTCTGACCCAATATACATAGACGAAGTAACTTTCATACGTTATTCACAACAATCGGACTTTCGTCGAGACCTAATAAAAGGATCCGTGCGAGCACAAAGACGTAAAATAACTATTTTTGAACTGTTTCAAGCAAACGCGCATTCTCCTATTTTTTTGGACAGAATAAATAAATCTCTTTTTTTTTCTTTTGATATTGATATTTTTGAACTGATGAAAACAATGTTTATAAATTGTATGTGTAAAAACACAGAATTTAAAATTTTTGATTCTACTTATATAAAGAAAAAAACAAAAGAAAATAACAAAAAAGAAAAGGACAAAAGAAAAGAAAACAAAAGAAAAGACAATAAAAGAGAGGACAAAGTACGGATAAAAATCGCTGAAACCTGGGATAGAATTTTTCTTGCTCAAGTAATAAGAAGTTGTGTTTTAGTAACTCAATCGATTCTTAGAAAATATATTATATTACCCTCATTAATAATAACTAAAAATATCATTCGTATATTATTTTTTCAAACTCCCGAATGGTACGACGATTTAAAGGATTGGGGTAGAGAAATGCATGTTAAATGCACCTATAATGGAGTTCAGTTCTCAGAAAAAGAATTTCCGAAAAATTGGTTAACAGGTGGGATTCAAATAAAGATCCTATTTCCTTTTCGTTTAAAACCTTGGCACAGATCTAAGTTAAAATTTCCTTATAAAGGTCAAAAAAAAAAGAAAGTACAAGAAAAGGATTTTTGTTTTTTAACAGTTTGGGGAATGGAAGCGGAACTTCCTTTTGGTTCTCCCCGAAAACGTCTTTCACTTTTTAAACCCATCGTTAAAAAACTTGAAAAAAAAATTAGAAAGATGACAAAAAATGGTTTTCGAGTTATAACAATTTTAGAAGAAAGAAGAAAATTTTTTCAAAATTTATCAAAAGAAAAAAAACACTGGTTCATCAAAAACATTTTTTTTCGACAAGAAATAATAAAAAAACTTTCAAAATCAAAAAGAAATCAAAATTTTTTATCCGAATTTAGAGAAGTAGATGAATTAAATGAAAGTAAAAAAAAAAAAGATTCGACAATCAATAACAATAATCGGACGGTTTCAAAATTGTCTACCCCAATTCGATCTATGCCTTGTACAAATTATTCACTGATAGAAAAAAAAGTAAAAGATCTTTCTGCTAGAAGAAAGATAATTCTAAATCAAATAGAAAAAATTACAAAAGAAAAGAAAAAAAAAAATCGAACCTCAGAAGTAAATATTAGTCCTAACAAAATAAAAGGAAGTTCTAATGCTAAAAAATTCAACTCATCAAACAAAATTTCATACATATTAAAAAGAAAAAATGCTCGATTAGCGCGTAAATTTTACTTTTTTATAAAAATTTTGATTGAAAATATATACATAGATGTCTTTTTAGGTATCATTAATATTCCAAGGCTCAATGCACAGCTTTTTCTTGAATCAATAAAAAAGATTATTACTAAATACATTTCCAATAATGAATCAAATCACAAAAAAATTGATAAACCAAATCAAAATAAATTTCACTTTATTTCGATTATAAAAAAGCCAAGATATATTGCTGCTATTAATAAGAATTCAAAGATTTTTTGTGACATATCTTTCTTATCACAAGCCTATGTATTTTACAAACTATCACAAACCAAAATTCTTAACTTATATAAGTTAAGGTCGATCTTTGAATACCAGAACCTTTTTCTTAAGACTGAAATAAAAGAGTATTTTAGAGCCGAAGGATTATTTAATTCGGAATTAAAAGAAAAAAATTTGATAAATTCTTTTTCTTTAATGAATCCATGGAAAAACTGGTTAAGAAGCCATTATCAATATAAATATGATTTATCTCAGTTTAGATGGTCTAGATTAATACCAGAAAAATGTCAAAATAGAATCTATCAGCACCATATGGTTGAAACTAAAAAATTAAGCAAATGGAATTTATATGAACAAGACCAATTAATTCATTATGAAAAAACAAATGATTTTGAGGTAAACTTATTTGCGAATCAAAAGAATAATTTTAAAAAACACGCTAGATATAGCCTTTTATCATATAAATCTATTAATTATGAAAAAAAGACGGACTTTTTTATTTACGAATCACCAACTAATAAAGAAACGATTCTTTATAATTCCAACACAAATAAAAGCAAATTATTTGACATCTTAGAAGGTATTCCTATAACTAATTATCTAGCGGAAAATGAGATTATCGATATCGAGAAAAGCCCATACCGAAAATATTTTGATTGGCGACTTATCAATTTTTGTCTTAGAAAGAGGGTCGATATTGAGTCCTGGATCGATACCGGCAGCAAAGATAAAAAAAAGACTAAGACTCCAACTAATAAATATCAAATAATTGATAAAATTGATAAGAAAAATATTTCTTTTCTTCCAATTTACCAAGATCAAGAAATCAATTCATCTAAACAAACCCCCCTTTTTTTTGATTGGATGGGAATGAATGAAGAAATACAAAATAGTCTCATATCGAATTCGAATTTTGAACTTTGGTTCTTTCGAAAATTTGTGATACTTTACAACACATATAAGAGAAAACCATGGACAATACCGATTCAATTTCTTCTTTTAAATTTTCATAGAAATAAAAATAGTAGTAAAAATAAGAAAATCAACGGGAATAAAAAAGTCGACCTTCTTTTATCTATATCATCGAATGAAAACAAAATTTTTGAATTAGAGAATCGAAATCATAACGAAAAAGAATCTGACGACCAAGTGGACTTTGGAGCAGTTTTCACAAATGAAGAAAAAGATATTGACGAAGATTATATGGGATTAGATATGACAAAACATAGAAATAAAAAGCAAAACAAAAGTCATACGGAAGTAGAGCTTGATTTCTTCCTAAAAGAGTATTTATGTTTTCAATTAAGATGGAATGGTTCTTTAAATCAAAAAATAATTGATAATATCAAAACATATTGTTTCCTGCTTAGACTGACAAATCCACGAGAAATTATTATATCTTCTATTCAAAGGCAAGAAATAAATCTGAATATTCTGATGGTTCAGAAAGATGTAACTCTTACAGAATTGATGAAAAAGAGAATATTGATTATCGAACCTGTCCGTCTGTCAATAAAAACTGATGGACAATTTCTTTTGTATCAAATGGTGGGTATCTTATTAGTTCATAAGAACAAAGAACAAATTAATAAAAAATATAGAGAAAAATTCTATGTTGATAAAAATAAAAAGAATTTTACCGATGAAAGACATCACAATATAATTGGAAATAGAGAAAAAACTGATTATGATTTACTTGTTCCTGAAAATATTTTATCCCCTAAACGTCGTAGAGAATTAAGAATTCGAATTTCTTTCAATATTAAAAAAAAAAATGATATTCATACAAATACAGAAATTTTCAATGGTAATAACATAAAAAAAGGCAGTCCCGTTTTGGAGAAAAACAAACATTTTTGGAGAGAAAAAAATAACCTAATTAAATTGAAATTTTTTCTTTGGCCCAATTTTCGATTAGAGGATTTAGCTTGTATGAATCGCTATTGGTTCGATACTAATAATGGCAGTCGGTTCAGTATGGTAAGGATATATATATATCCGCGGTTGAAATTTTAATAAGGGCGGATTTTTCATATATATATCATAGCATATTTGGTCTAGTATATGAAAAGAACGAGATAGCCGCCTTATTCTTTTACACTCCATATTCCATTCTGGTACATAGAATTCAATCATCTATCAATTAGATCTAGAAATGAATCAATGGAATTTTTTTTTTTACTTTTTTTTAGGTAGAATTTTATTCTTCTTTGTAAGCGAAGAAATAGACGACCCTTAAAAAATTGGATTGATTAATTCCAAATTCTGTCAAATATAATTTGGAATTACTTACAAAGTAAAGATTTTTGTGTATACAAAATGAAAATGAACTGACATTATTTATTAATAGAATACATTTATAAATTTATTATTATTACTGATCAATAAAAATATCTTAAAATTAAAACTAAAAAAAAGGTGGAGTCCTTGTTTTATGGTAAAAAATTCATTCATTTCAGTTATTTCACAAAAAGAAAAAGGCGAAAACAAGGGATCTGTTGAATTTCAAATAGTAACTTTCACTAATAAGATACGAAGACTTACTTCACATTTGGAATTGCATAGAAAAGACTATTTATCTCAGAGAGGTTTGCGGAAAATTTTAGGAAAACGCCAACGACTGCTGTCTTATTTAGAAAAAAAAAAAAATAGAGTACGCTATAACGAATTAATTAGTCGGTTGGATATTCGGAAGTTAAAAGGAAGTTAAAAACTCATTAATTTCTTAATTTGAAGAGTTTTGTTGAATTATTTGATTTATTAGATCTTGAGATGAACTTCTTTTTGTTTTCAGTAACTCGTGGAATGGATCGAGGAAACCCCTATGAATATACCAGCTAAACGAAAAGACCTTATGATAGTGAATATGGGTCCCCACCACCCATCAATGCACGGTGTTCTTCGACTCATCGTTACTCTAGACGGTGAGGATGTTATTGATTGTGAACCAATATTAGGTTATTTACACAGAGGAATGGAAAAAATTGCGGAAAATCGAACAATTATACAATATTTGCCCTATGTAACACGGTGGGATTATTTGGCTACTATGTTCACAGAAGCAATAACAGTAAATGGTCCAGAACTGCTAGGAAATATTCAAGTGCCAAAAAGAGCTGGCTATATCAGAGTAATTATGTTGGAATTAAGTCGTATAGCTTCTCATTTGTTATGGCTTGGGCCTTTTATGGCAGATATTGGTACACAGACTCCTTTCTTCTATATTTTTAGAGAGAGAGAGTTAATATATGATTTATTTGAAGCTGCCACTGGTATGAGAATGATGCATAATTATTTTCGTATCGGGGGGGTAGGGGCTGATCTACCTCATGGTTGGATAGATAAATGTTTGGATTTTTGCGATTATTTTTTAACAGGAGTTGCTGAATATCAAAAACTTATTACGCGAAATCCTATTTTTTTAGAACGAGTTGAAGGAGTAGGTATTGTTGGTGCGGAGGAAGCAATAAATTGGGGTTTATCGGGACCAATGCTACGAGCTTCCGGAGTACAATGGGATCTTCGTAAAGTTGATCATTATGAGTCTTACGACGAATTTGATTGGGAAGTCCAGTGGCAAAAAGAAGGAGATTCATTAGCTCGTTATTTAGTCCGAATTGGTGAAATGCTGGAATCTATAAAAATTATTCAACAGGCTCTTGAAGGAATTCCGGGGGGTCCCTATGAGAATTTAGAAACCCGACGTTTTGATAGAGAAAAGGATACGGAATGGAACGATTTCGAATATCGATTCATTAGTAAAAAAACTTCTCCTACTTTTGAATTACCGAAACAAGAACTTTATGTCAGAGTGGAAGCCCCAAAAGGAGAATTGGGAATTTTTCTGATCGGGGATCAGAGCGGGTTTCCTTGGAGATGGAAAATTCGCCCGCCGGGTTTTATCAATTTGCAAATTCTTCCTGAATTAGTTAAAAGAATGAAATTGGCTGATATTATGACAATACTAGGTAGTATAGATATTATTATGGGAGAAGTTGATCGTTGAAATGATAATTGATACAACAGAAGTACAAGCTATCCATTCTTTTGCTAACTTAGAATCCTTAAACGAGGTCTATGGAATTATATGGGAGTTTGTTCCTATTTTGACTCTTGTATTGGGAATCACGATAAGCATACTAGTAATTGTATGGTTAGAAAGAGAAATATCCGCAGGGATACAACAACGTATTGGACCCGAATATGCAGGTCCTTTAGGAGTTCTTCAAGCTCTAGCGGATGGAACAAAACTACTTTTCAAAGAGAATCTTTTTCCATCTAGGGGGGATACTCATTTATTCAGTATTGGGCCATCTATAGCAGTCATATCCACTCTCTTAAGCTATTCAGTAATTCCTTTTGGCTATCACTTTGTTTTAACTGATCTAAATATTGGTGTTTTTTTATGGATTGCCATTTCAAGTATTGCTCCCATTGGACTTCTTATGTCAGGATATGGATCAAATAATAAATATTCCTTTTTAGGTGGTCTACGAGCTGCTGCTCAATCGATTAGTTATGAAATACCTTTAACTATTTGTGTATTAGCCATATCTCTACGTGCGATTCGTTGAAACAAAAATTTCTCGCTATTCCTTTCTTTTTAGTTTTAGGAAGAAAGCGAAATGAATTGAATAGATATCTTCATTTTTTATTCATCATTTTGGTTGATGAACTAAATTGGATAGTTATATGAGTGAAAAAAAAAAAAAAAAACAACTTCGAAATTTGCAGTAAAAAAATTGAGACTCATTTCGTATGTACAAGAATAAAAAGTAAAAGAGAAATAAACATAAGAAAAGAAGAACGTTTGCCCCGAGATTGGTTGATTAGTCATCCTAACTTGAAGCGGGCTCAAAAGATCAACTTTATGGAGTTTTCACTATCATTTATAGATATTCTCCATAGGTATTACCCTAATGCTAACAGGTGATTGAGCAAAAATGAGTGGATGGTTAGGAACACGAAGATACACAAAGGATTAGTAATAGAGATTTTAAAAATTATCGAAAAAGCTATTTCGAAAAAAAGTATATTAATCGGGGCTTTAAGTTCGTAGAAATGATCAGGCAGTGCTCCCCATGATTCCAATCCAGAGTATGCTCCTACCCAACAATTAAAGAACTGACTATCCGGAACGAAATAATCCTTTTCTTTTTTTTTAACCCCTTTGTCGTTTCGTTTTTTCAGAAAGAAGAATAAGAACGAAAAAAAAGAATCGAATTACAATAGAAAAATCAATCTTTTTTTTATTCTTTTCTCCTATATCGATATTCATAGAGATAGAATTCGTGTCATAATTCGATTCTCGTAATCGAAAACGATAGGTTGAAATATCTATTGGTATTTTAACAAGGAATTTTACAAAGAGTATTTTATTGAAGGATTAAAGTTATTACTCAAGAAATAAAAATTGAAATTATTAAAGGATGAGATCAATTCCGAAGTACTTTTTTATTTTTAGTATTATAACAGATAGAATTGCATTGCTCGAATTTTGGAACGTCGATAGATTTTATTTTATTTTGATCCGATCTATTCTACAAATATATCAAAATAAATAATACAATCGATCTGGTCCTTAAATTTAGTTCTGGACTTCGAGGAGCCGTATGAGGTAAGAATCTCATGTACGGTTCTGTAATAGCGATGGGAACAGTGATGTTATCACCGACTATGATTATCTAACAGTTCAAGTACAGTTGATATAGTTGAGGCCCAATCAAAATCTGGTTTTTGGGGGTGGAATTTGTGGCGTCAACCGATAGGATTTTTGATTTTTTTTATTTCTTCTCTAGCAGAATGTGAAAGATTACCTTTTGATTTGCCAGAAGCAGAAGAAGAATTAGTAGCAGGTTATCAAACGGAATATTCGGGTATCAAATTTGGTTTATTTTATATTGCTTCCTATCTAAACTTATTAGTTTCTTCATTATTTGTAACAGTTCTTTACTTGGGCGGTTGGAATATCTGTATTCCGTATATATTCGTTCATGAGTTTTTTGAAATAAATAACATAAGCAGAGTCGTTGGACCAACAATTGGTATCTTTATTACATTGGTTAAAACTTATTTGTTCTTGTTTATTCCTATCACAACAAGATGGACTTTACCTAGACTACGAATGGACCAACTTTTAAATCTTGGATGGAAATTTCTTTTACCTATTTCCCTCGGTAATCTATTATTAACAACCTCTTTCCAACTCCTTTCACTATAAAAGAAAAGGATAATAAAAAACTAAAATTAGAAAAATTCTAATAATAATTAATAATAATAAAGAAAACTCTAAGAAAAGAATATTATGAGTTGTCTTCAACTCAGACAAGAGAAAAAAACAAAAATCAAATTATTCATAAAAATTTACGCTATGTTTCCCATGGTAACTGGTTTCATGAATTATGGGCAACAAACCATACGAGCCGCAAGGTACATTGGTCAAAGTTTCATGATTACCTTATCCCATGCAAATCGTTTACCTGTAACTATTCAATATCCTTATGAAAAATTAATCACATCGGAGCGTTTCCGCGGTCGAATCCATTTTGAATTTGATAAATGCATTGCTTGTGAAGTATGTGTTCGTGTATGCCCTATAGATCTGCCTGTTGTTGATTGGAAATTGGAAACTGACATTCGAAAGAAACGGTTGCTTAATTACAGTATTGATTTCGGAATCTGTATATTTTGCGGCAACTGTGTTGAGTATTGTCCAACAAATTGTTTATCAATGACGGAAGAATATGAGCTTTCTACTTATGATCGTCATGAATTGAATTATAATCAAATTGCTTTGGGTCGTTTACCAATGTCAGTAGTTGACGATTATACGATTCGAACAATTTTAAATTCAACTAAAAAAAAAAAAAAAAAGAATATAATATAAAATATAAAAAAGTTTTTCCTGGTCAAGTCAATAGTCAATAAGGTCATGAAGAAACAATTCAATTTTTTATTTCTTATTTTACGTGCAATGGATTTACCTGGACTAATACATGATTTTCTTTTAGTCTTTTTGGGATTAGGTCTTATATTAGGAGGTTTAGGGGTAGTATTATTTACCAACCCAATTTATTCTGCCTTTTCATTAGGATTCGTTCTTGTTTGTATATCTTTATTTTATATTTTATCAAACTCTCATTTTGTAGCTGCTGCGCAGCTCCTTATTTATGTGGGAGCTATAAATGTTTTAATTATATTTGCCGTAATGTTCATGAATGGTTCAGAATATTACAAAGATTTTAATCTTTGGACTGTTGGAAATGGGGTTACTTCCTTAGTTTGTACAAGTATTTTTGTTTCACTAATTACTATTATTCCAGATACGTCATGGTACGGAATTATTTGGACTACAACAACAAATCAGATTATAGAACAAGATTTGATAAGTAATGGTCAACAAATTGGAATTCATTTAGCAACAGATTTTTTTCTTCCATTTGAATTCATTTCAATAATTCTTTTAGTTGCTTTGATAGGTGCGCTTGCTGTGGCTCGTCAGTAAGAAATTTTTCGAATTACTAATCGAAATCAAAATTAAAACTGTTTTCTATGTTATTACATCTCTTTTCCTTCAATTTTATTTAAAGATTATTTATGTATAAATTATTTTATTTGATCTATTATCCATAGATTTATTTGTTCGGTACTTATGATATTCTTAATTCTAGTCAATCTCAGGTGGAATTGTTGTTCATATTGAAATAAATCGAAATTGAAAAATTGATAAGGAGTTGGTCAATGATCCTCGAACATGTACTTATTTTGAGTGCCTGTTTATTTTCTATCGGTATCTATGGATTGATCACGAGTCGAAATATGGTTAGAGCCCTTATGTGTCTTGAACTTATACTGAATGCTGTTAATATAAATTTCGTAACATTTTCTGATTTTTTTGATAGTCGCCAACTAAAAGGAAATATTTTTTCAATTTTTGTTATAGCTATCGCAGCCGCTGAAGCAGCTATTGGACCGGCTATTGTTTCGTCAATTTATCGTAACAGAAAATCTACCTGTATCAATCAATCGAATTTGTTGAATAAGTAGTATTAATTATATAGAATAGAATTTTCATATTCATTAATTTGAGTTGGCATGTATGATACCTAAGTTGTCTGATCATGTTTGTGAAAACGTAAGAAATTAAAGTATCTTGCCTCTATCTCAGAAGTTGATCCAGAATTGAGAAAATTTCTGGTAAATCATTGATTCGTCTGGTTTCTAAATATATGCTGATTCATTTAGAAATTTACTAGATTGAAATTTTATGACGTTAAAAAAATTTTAAATCCAATGTCACATTCAGTAAAAATTTATGATACATGTATAGGGTGTACTCAATGTGTCCGAGCCTGTCCCACGGATGTATTAGAAATGATACCTTGGGATGGGTGTAAATCCAAGCAAATTGCTTCCGCTCCAAGAACAGAGGATTGTGTCGGTTGTAAAAGATGCGAATCTGCTTGTCCAACAGATTTCTTGAGTGTTCGAGTTTATTTATGGCATGAAACAACTCGAAGCATGGGTCTAGCTTATTGATACTTTCCAGAAAACCCCACTTGAATACATTTGCTTTTTTGTTTACCGACAAAAACCCGTACTCGAAAAAATGTTTTCTAGCACGGGTTTTTCTAGTCTAAGCGTATCTTGTCTTTACCACGAATTCTTTTCCTTGGTTAACAATATTTGTAGTTTTACCAATAGCGGCGGGTTTATTAATTTTCTTTTTCCCTCATAGAGGAAATAAGGTAATTAGGTGGTATACTTTATATATATGTATAGTAGAGCTCCTTTTAATAACTTATGCGTTCTCTTATTATTTCCAATTTGAGGACCCATTAATCCAATTAGCAGAAGATTATAAATGGATCCCGTTTTTTGATTTGTACTGGGGATTGGGAATAGATGGATTTTCCTTAGGACCTATTTTACTAACAGGATTTATCACCACTTTAGCTACTTTAGCGGCTTGGCCGATTACTCGGGATTCCCGATTATTCCATTTTCTGATGTTAGCAATGTATAGTGCTCAAATAGGATTATTTTCATCTCAAGATCTTTTACTTTTTTTTATCATGTGGGAATTAGAATTAATTCCCGTCTATATACTTCTATCTATGTGGGGGGGAAAGAAACGTCTGTATTCAGCTACAAAGTTTATTTTGTATACTGCAGGAGGTTCTGTTTTTTTATTAATGGGAGCCTTTGGTATCGCTTTATATGGTTCTAATGAACCAACATTCAATTTTGAAACATTAGCCAATCAATCATATCCTGTGGGACTAGAAATATTTTTCTATATTGGATTTCTTATTGCTTTTGCTGTCAAATCGCCGATTATACCCTTACATACATGGTTACCAGACACTCATGGGGAAGCACATTACAGTACTTGTATGCTTCTAGCCGGAATCCTATTAAAAATGGGGGCGTATGGATTGATTCGAATCAATATGGAATTATTACCTCATGCTCATTCTATCTTTTCCCCCTGGTTGATAATAATAGGCGTAATACAAATAATCTATGCAGCTTCAACATCTCCTGGTCAACGAAATTTAAAAAAACGAATAGCCTATTCTTCTGTATCTCATATGGGTTTCATAATTATAGGAATTTGCTCTATAAGTGATATGGGACTCAATGGAGCCATTTTACAAATTCTATCCCATGGATTTATTGGTGCTGCACTCTTTTTCTTGGCAGGAACTGGTTATGATAGAATACGTCGTCTTTATCTTGACGAAATGGGCGGAATGGCTCCCCTAATGCCAAAACTATTCACGACCTTCAGTATTTTATCACTAGCTTCCCTTGCATTACCGGGCATGAGTGGTTTTTTTGCGGAATTGATAGTCTTTTTTGGGCTAATTAGCGGCCAAAAATACCTTTTACCCGCAAAAATATTAATTATTGTCGTAATGGCAGTTGGAATGATATTAACTCCTATTTATTTATTATCTACGTTACGACAGATGTTCTATGGATACAAACTTTTTAATGCCCCAAACTCTTATTTTTTTGATTCTGGACCTCGGGAATTATTTGTTTCGATCTCTATCCTTCTGCCTGTAATAAGTATTGGTATTTATCCGGATTTCGTTTTCTCATTATCAATTGACAGAGTCGAAGCTATTCTATCTAATTTTTTTTATAGATAGTTTTTCTAAAAAAAAAAAATGAATTCTAAGCAAAAATTTTTGGCATTTGTGAGAACTTTTTGAATCACCATACTAGGTGATTCAAAAAGTTCTCAACAGCTTACCTGAAGCTTTTTGTCTCTATGTTTTGCTGGCCTAGAGAGTTGCATTCGTCAGACCCTTTCTTCAATTGTTAATTGTTAATGTAAATGAACCATAACTATGTAGTCCTATTCCTAATAAATTAACTCCAAAATAGCATATCCAAATTATAAGAAAACCAATAGAAGCGACAATTGCCGAATTTAAACCCTCCAAATTTTTATTTGTTCGAGTATGAAAAAAAATCGCGAATATGGTCCATGTAATAAATGCCCAAGTTTCCTTTGGGTCCCAATTCCAATATGACCCCCATGCTTCATTAGCCCAGACTGCTCCCGAAAGAATACCTATAGTTAATAAAAAAAATCCTATACTTATAATCCGATAACTCCAGTCATCTAATTGTTGAATCAATTGAAACCTATAATAATTCCTAGAAGAAAGAAAGGCAATATTTCTTAAAACATTTTTTCGTTCCGTTATATATTGTATCTCATTAAAGTAAAATGAATAATTTAATAAATTATTCATTTTATCAAAAATTCTTATGATTTTTTGAAATCTGATTACGAGAAATGCTACGGATAATAATGATCCACACAAAAGAGCTGCATAGCCCAATATCATCATACTTACGTGCATCATTAACCACTGGGATTGAAGAGCGGGTACTAACATTTCGGATTGATGCATGCCTTTTAAAAGACCTGAAGTGGCAAACCCCTGAGTAAAAAAAGTACTTGGCGCGGTTATTGCGCTTAAATAACTTTTATATTTTTTAAAATACGGAACTATATGAATAACAGAAAATGCCCATGAAAGAAAGATTAATGATTCATATAAATTACTTAATGGTAAATGTCCACCAATAAACCAACGAGTAACTAAGAATCCTGTTATACAGAAAAAAGTAGTTATCATGCCCTTTTCTGACGAATCATAGAGTTCTACGAATTCATCGACTAATAAGGTTATCAAATGAATTGTAATTACAATTGACACGACTGAAAAAGATATATGAGTTAATATATGTTCTAAAGCCGAAACTATCATAAAATAAAAAATAAAATAAAAAAGTTACGGGGGTTCCTCTTTTCGTATATAGAATTAAAATTAGGAAATGAAGTCATTATAGGATATATTGACTCCTTTTGAAAATTACAGGATGTAATGCCGCTACTCGGACTCGAACCGAGATGCTCTAGCACTGCTTCCTAAGAGCAGCGTGTCTACCAATTTCACCATAGCGGCTTGTTTGGAATCATAATAATCGATTTTTATTTAATCGTCGAGCTTCGAGGCAATACTTTTTACGAAATATTCAAATTCATGACGAAATTTTTATTTAAGAATGAAAACAAATCCAATTTTATGAATTCCAATTTAAATATTACATTCAATAGATTTATGGAAATATTTTATTACTTAGTTTTTTTTGTGGAAAGAGTTTGGGTTAGGATTTAGAAACATCATTAGATATTCTATCATATAACAACAAAATTTGCAGTTCTGCTACGTACTTAAAAAAAAATTGTCTTTAATTTAATATATAATATATACCTTGACCCAGTTTCCAACCCAAGTATTAAAATAAATCAGTTCAAAACCGACACATTTTATCTAAATAAAATCGGAAAGGTTCTTTTTTTTTTTTCAAAAAAAAAAAGTATCATTTTTCGAATTCAGTAGACAAAAGAATGCTTTATTCTATATATAATATATAATAAAAACAAAAAAAAGGAGGTCCATTTAATATTCATTAGTTCAAAATATCAAATTAACAAAAAATATTAATATTAAATAAAAAAAGAAAGAAAAAAGAAAAGAGAGGGAAATCTTTATATATCTTTATTTCTATATTATTTATATATATTTTATATATATTATTTAGATATTATTTAGAAATTTTTATTTCTAAATAAAATTATTTGTAAATATATTCGAAATATATATTATAATTTATAATTATAATAAATTATATAATAAATTAAATAGATATATTTTAAATATATATTAAAATATATATATTAGAAATAGAAAATAGATAGAAAGTATATTAAAATATATTATAGAATCTATAAATATGTATATATTTAATATAGAAAATAGAAAATAGAAATTGATCGAAATTAACTTTCTCTATTATTTTTATGATTTAATTATTTATTTTTATGATTAAATTATTTAGGTATATATTTAGTAAATGTATATATTTATTATAAAATTGAATTGATATAAATTCAATTTTATTTCTATTTGAATTTAAATAAATAATATATATTTCGAATAGATATATTTCTACTCATTATTATTTCTATTATTTTATCTATTTTATATTAAAAAATATTCTAAAATATTCTATAACTATTTCTATAACTATATAGAATATAAAAATAGAATAGAAAAATAGAATAGAAAAGAGATACATAATGGATAGGTTATATATACATAGAATAATTAGATTAATTATATTCTAGAATAGTTCTATATATAATAGAAATAAAATAGAATAGATTTTTTAGATATTAGGTTTTTTTTAGATATTAGGTTTTTTATAGTGTATCTTTTATATTAGAAATTTATATTTTTTATTCTCAATTAGAAAAAAAAATTCGACCTTTTCTTTATCATATCAAGTAAAATCAGATTATTCCAACCTTTGGTTTTTTCTTTGTCGCAAAAAAAAAGTTTTTGAATTCCCGGTAGAAAGAGATTTCGCTAACGAAAACGCTTTCAATACAGCTCAACGTCCCTTTCTTTTCAAAAAAATTTTTTCGAGTATGCTTTTTTGATATATGGTATAGAAAGGACCCTTTTTTTGAACTTCCATTCAAAAATAAAGAAGTTATTTATTGCTAGAGTTGAATGTGAAAGGCATTTTTTGTTAAAAAAAAAAGAGTTTTTTACTATTCGATTCTTTAATCTATATATTGAATCTGAAAATTATACTCTTTTCATCAAAGAAGCCTATCCGCCTTATTTCTATTTCTGTCTTTTTTCATCATATTAAATGTATAAAAAAATACATCAATAAAGTTTAAGAACCTAAAATTTTTTTATCCTGAAATTGTTAGTTAGCCTAATATAATTATAATAAAAAACCTTTAACTTTTTTTTCGCATAATTGGTCAAGTTCAAACTCAACCAAAAATTATATCTAATTCAAATTGAATTTTCAAATTCAAATAAGACTATTAATTAATTTGTTAAAAAAAGAAATTTTTAGTAATTCTTTACTTTATACCTAGAGAAAATCTAAAAGAAAAGTGTCAAATATAACAGTCTTTTTTATAAACATAATGAAAAACAATAACTCCATTCGAAAAGGTACTAGTTAATGGTTCTGAATAAAGAAACAAATAAAATAATTATTTTAATGAATCCAGTAAGGATCTGCTAACATCATCCTTTTTCTGGTAAAATTCTCTTTTTTTCTTATTCCTAGCACTATTTTTTATTATTCCTATCAATATCAAAATTTAATAAACCACTTTTCTTATAACTTTTTTCTTATAATTCTTTAACCCTTCTCTATGTATATAAAAATTTGTAATTAAAAAAAGATTTTTAAGTAATTTATTGAATAATAATGGATTTCTAGTTAGTTAGAATAAGGATTTTTTTGTTTTCAGTAGTATCTTTATTTGACCAATTCTAACTTTTTGATTTTAATATGTGAATTTTTTTTTTAATTCATAATAATTAAATAATTAAGAATAGAAATAGAAAATTCGATTTAAGTTTTACATACTTTTTATTTTTTCTTTTTCATTTATTTTCTTTATTGACTGATTTAAAAAGATATAAGAGCTGATAAATCAGAAACACGAAATAATTAATTAGTAATTAAAAAAGTTTTTTTTATGGAACATATATATCAATATTCATGGATCATACCTTTCCTTACATTCCCAGTCCCTATGTTAATAGGAGCAGGACTTCTACTTTTTCCGGCGACAACAAAAAAACTTCGTCGTATGTGGGCTTTTCCAAGTGTTTTATTGTTAAGTATAGTTATGATTTTTTCAATCGATCTGTCTATTCAGCAAATAAATAGCAGTTTTATTTATCAACATATATGGTCGTGGACCATCAATAATGATTTTTCTTTAGAGTTCGGACACTTGATTGACCCACTTACTTCTATTTTGTTAATATTAATTACTACAGTTGGAATTATGGTTCTTTTTTATAGTGATAATTATATGTCTCATGATCAAAGCTATTTGAGATTTTTTGCTTATATGAGTTTTTTCAATACTTCAATGTTGGGATTAGTTACTAGTTCGAATTTAATACAAATTTATATTTTTTGGGAATTAGTTGGAATGTGTTCTTATCTTTTAATAGGTTTTTGGTTCACACGACCTAGTGCATCGAATGCTTGTCAAAAAGCATTTGTAACTAATCGTGTAGGGGATTTTGGTTTATTATTAGGAATTATTGGTCTTTATTGGATAACAGGCAGCTTCGAGTTTCGAGATTTGTTCAAAATAGTCAATAACTTGATTTATAATAATCAAGTTAATCTTGTATTCGTTACTTTGTGTACTTTTTTATTATTTTCCGGTGCAATTGCTAAATCAGCACAATTTCCTCTTCATGTATGGTTGCCCGATGCCATGGAAGGCCCTACTCCTATTTCGGCTCTGATACATGCTGCTACTATGGTAGCGGCGGGAATTTTTCTTGTAGCTCGACTTTTTCCTCTTTTCCTAGTCATACCTTACATAATGAATCTAATAGCTTTGATAGGCGTAATCACAGTCTTTTTAGGAGCTACTTTAGCCCTTGCTCAAAAAGATATTAAGAGAGGTTTAGCTTATTCTACAATGTCTCAATTGGGTTATACGATGTTAGCTCTAGGTATGGGGTCTTATCGAGGTGCTTTATTTCATTTGATTACTCATGCCTATTCGAAAGCGTTGTTGTTTTTAGGGTCTGGATCTATTATTCATTCAATGGAAGCTATTGTTGGTTATTCTCCAGATAAGAGTCAAAATATGGTTCTTATGGGTGGGTTAACAAAACATATTCCAATTACAAAAACTTCTTTTTTATTAGGAACACTTTCTCTTTGTGGTATTCCACCCTTCGCCTGTTTTTGGTCCAAAGATGAAATTCTTAATGATAGTTGGTTGTATTCACCTAGTTTCGCAATAATAGCTTATTTCACTGCGGGATTAACTGCATTTTATATGT